TAAACCATTTAAATAGTTTAAATTTTTATTTTTTTTTTAAGTATTCATTAACTAATTTTAAATTTAAATAAAAAGGATATAAAATAGTTTTAAAAGTAGGTTCTTTAAAAAAAATACCTGTTTTTATTTTTTTATTTCTATGTAAATATGCAGTTGTTAATGGTTTAGATGGTTGTTTTTCACCTAAAATATAATAAATATTATTTTTATTTTTTTGAAAATATTTTTTATTTTTCTTATATGAATATGGATATTTATTATATTTTTGATTAAATTGTTGTTTATTAAATTTTTTATTTTTTTGAAAATATTTTTTATTTTTTTGCATTTATATAATTATTTAATAATATGAATAATATCACCTTTTTGTAATAAAAAATTAGGTTTATTTATAATTTTATTATTAACTTTAATTTTTTTATGATTAATTAATTGTTTTGCTTTAAAAATTGTTTTTACTAATTTTAATCTTACAAGATTTATATCTAAACGACTTTCTAATAAAATAACAAATTTTTTAAATATATTTATTTTATTTCTTTTTTTTGATAATTTATAAAATAAATTTTTTAATTGATATTCATGTATACATCCATAAAAATTTCGAAATTGTTGTTTTTCAAATAATCTTTTTTGAAAAAATTTTTTTCGTTTTTCAGGTTTTATTTCTTTTCGATATCTTAATTTTTTTTTAAATAAATTCCATTTTTTTGATTTTAATTTTAATAAGTTTAAATTTTTATGAATGTTTCTATTATTTTGAAAACATATTTTATTTCTTGGTTTTAATTTATTCATATTATTTATTAAAATATTTTACGTAATAAATACATTAAAGTATATATTGATTGAATATTTCTAGAATTTATTATTATTGGATAATTAATATTTTTTATTGTTTGACTTGTATTTATTAATGAAATAATTGGAATTTTTAAAATTGAAAGTTCTTGATTTAAAAAAGTATCTTTTATTGAACTTTGAATTATTAAAACCAATTTTATTTCATTTTTTTTAAATAAATAATTAATTATTTTATTAAAGGGTGTATCTGTAATTTTATTAGTAATTAAACCATTAATCCATTCTTTGTTAAAAAAAATAATATTTGAATTTTTTTTTATAAATGAAGTAGTTAATAAAAATCGAATTTCATCAGCATTACCTATTATTAATATTTTTTCATTTTTTTGTATCATATTTTTTATTAATTTAAAAATACGTTTCAAAAAAAATGAAACATCTTTTAAATTAATAATAGTATAATCTTGTCGACTACCGTAAATAAAAGGTAATATTTCTTTATTTGTATAAGTTAAAGATTCTCCATACATATTTTTTGATTTAAATAATAAATTTAATAAAATATTATTATTATTATTATTCTTTTTTTTTTGTATCATATATTTTTATTATTTTTTACTTTTTTTCCCTTCTTTCTGTAATATTTTTTCATTTTTTAATAATAAACCTTTTCCTTTATAAGGTTCAGGTTTTTTATGATTTTTAACATAATATACAAATTGATTTAAAAAAATATAATCTATACTATTAAAAATTAAAATATTTGTTTGATTAATAATTTCAATATTTGAAGGAATTGGTATTACAATATTATGACTAAATCCTAATTTTAAAATTAAATTTTTATTTTCAATAAAAGCTTTAAAACCAATACCTTTTAAAAGTAAACTAATTTTAAAACCTTGTAAAATACCTTTTATTTTTATTTTAATTAATTTATTATATAAATTTAAAATACTTTTTTTATTTTTAGTTACATTAATATTTAATAATAATTTATTTTTTTTAATAAAAAAATAAATATTATTAATAAAATCTAAAGATAATAATCCTAAAGATGTTTCAAAAAAAATTGTTTTATCTTTACTAGAAATTTTTATATTTGTTGGTAAAAAAAAAGTTTTATCTATAAAAAAAAGTTGAATATTTCCTAAAGGACTTTTAAAAAAATTTTTATTTTTTAATTTAATATTTTTTTTTAATATTTGAATCATAATTTTTATTGTTAAAAAATTTTACAAATTAATTCACCACCTACATTTAATTTTTTAGCTTGTAAATCAGTTAAAATACCAATTGATGTTGAAATAATATAAAATCCTATTTTTTTTTTATATAAATCTTTATTAGTGATATATAAACGTTTTCCTGGTTTTGATAAACGTTTTATTTCAGTAATAACTGCTTTATTTTTTCTATATTTTAAATAAATATCTAATTGATTTTTTGAATTTATTTTATAACTTTTTATAAAACCTTCTTTAACTAAAATATTTAAAATATTTATACTTTGTTTTGATTTTTGCTGTACTATTTTTGATTTTTTTACTAAGTAACCGTTTTTTATTTTTGAAAATAAATTTGAAAGAGTATCTGTTATAATCATAATAAAAATTACCAACTATATTTTGAAACACCAGGTAAAAATCCTGTTGATGCTAATTTACGTAATTGAATTCTTGAAATTTTAAATAAACGATAAATACTTTTAGAACGTCCAGTTAAAACACATAAATTCTTAATTCTAGTAATTGATGAATTTTGGTGGAAAAAAAACCATTTTTGTTGTAATTTCCATCTTAAATTTTTTTCAATATTTAAATTTTTTGAAAGAATTTTTAAAGTTAATCTATTTTTTTCAAAATTTTTAAATAAATAACGTTGTTTAATATTTTTTTTAATTTTCTTTTGCATAAAATATATATATTAAAAATAAATGTGGAGATAATCGGATTCGAACCGATAACCTTATATTTGCAAAACATATTTTCTACCAGTTGAAATATATCCCCGAATAAGTGTATTGGGACTTGAACCCAAGACCATCGGATTAAAAGTCCGGTGCTCTACCAACTGAGCTATACACTTATTTATATTAATTAAATTAATTTTTAATTAATTATTATAAAAATTTTTTTAAATAATAAAAATTTTTGATTTAAAAAAATATTAATTTTTTGTTTTAATATGTTATTAAAAATTGGAGTTTCTTGTATTTTAATTTCTTGATTTTTTTTATAAATTGATAATTTTTTAGTAATAAATAATTCAAAATTAGAACAAAATGTTTTATAAGAATTATTAAAAAAAAAAATAATGTTATTTTTTTCTAAATTAATTTGATTTTTTTTTTTATTATCAAAAATTATTTTTTTTTTTCTAAATTTTAAATTATAACAAATTTTAGGTAAAAAAAAATAAGTAACAAAAAAATAAAAATTAAAAAAAAAAAATAAAAACCATGAAACTTGATTAAAAAATGAAAATTGATCGAATTGTGGCATAATTTTATTTTAAAATTTTATTTCTTCAACATATATTTTTCTGGAAAGAATACTTTTGTTTTTATTTTTTTTTTAAACTATTATTTTGTATTTTTTGATTTTGAATAATAGTTTGAATATATGATAATCTTGAAAATTCTTTTTTTGATTTTTTTAAAATATTTAAATTATTAATATTATTAACTTTAAAATTTAAATATTTTAATTTATAACAATTAATTAATCTAGTAGTATTAATTTTTTTTTTATAAAATCCTTTTTTATTATATTTATTAAAATTAAATTTTTTTCTATAATTTAGAACATTATTTAAATTAATAGGTTTCATGGAAAAAATAAAACCTAAAATAGAAATAAAAATTTTTTTATTATTCCAATTTCCACCTAATAATCGGCCTTTAATTGAATTATTTTTTTTTTCTAAAATATTTTGAAACATTATTTTATTAAATTGATGTAAAATATTATAAGTTAAATCATAATTAAATAATATAATATTTTCGTATTTCATAAAAATTGTTGAAATTTCATCTATTTTTATTAAAGTAAAAGGTAAATAAATATTTTCATAATTATTAAATTCAATTACATATGATTCTAAATTTAAATTATTATATAAAATTTGATTATTAAATAAAATATTTTTTAATTTAAATTTTTTATTTTTTAAATAATTATTTTTTAAAAATTGTTGATAATTTAGTAAATTATTAATTTTTTGTTGTTTTAATTTTTTCATTTAAAATAAAAATTTTTAATTAGGCCTAGTAGGACTTGAACCTACAACTATACCGTTATGAGCGGTATGCTCTAACCAATTAAACTATAAGCCTTATTATTTATAAATAAATTTTGTTTTAACCGGTAATTTATTTGAACCTGCTTTTAAAACTTTTTTTGCATTTTCTAATGAAATACCACTAATTTCATATAAAATTTGACCTTTTTTAACTTTAGCTACCCAAAATGAAACAGCACCTTTTCCTTTACCCATACGATTTTCAGTTGGTTTTGCTGTTACAGGTATATCAGGGAAAACTCGAATCCATAAAAACCCTAATCTTTTCATTTTTCTAATAATTATTCGACGAGTTGCTTCTATTTGTCTTGAAGTTAAACGAGTTTCTTCTAAAACTTTAATTGCATATTTACCATAAATAATATTATTACCTTTTGTTGTTTTACCTACAAGTTTACCTTTAAATTGTTTTTTATATTTAGTTTTTTTTGGAAATAACATAATTAAATTTTTTTAATATTTTTTTTTAATTTGATTCTTTTCTTAAATTTAGAATTTAATGTTATTTTTAAAGGTTTAAAAAAAATCCATAATTTAATACTACAAATACCTGAAGGTGTTTTAAATTCATTAAAATGATATTTTATATCATATTCTAAGGTATTTAAAGGTATTTTTCCTTTTTGAAAAACCATTTTTTTTTTACGTTTTGATTTATTTAAACGACCTTTAAATTGTAAACGATATCCAACAAAATTAGAAAATATTTTAAAAAATTCCTGAAGCATATTATCAATATTATTAATAAATTTTTTATGTGTTTTTTTTCTTTCTAATGTTTGTCTTATATAAAATGTTATAATATTAATATTTTTAGTATAAAAAGCATAACTAAAATTATAAATCATTTTTTTAATATTTTTATTAATTCTATTATTTTTTTTTATTTTATCAAAAATTTTTTTTATATTTTTTCGTAATTTAATAAATTCAAAAAATTGAACATTTTTAATAAATAATTTAATACTATTATTAGGATAATATAAATTTAAATGCTTTATTATTTTATTATAAGATAATTTATAATATTTTTTTGCATTTTTTTGTATATAAACATATACATTAATATTATTTGATGTTTTTACTATATTTATATCTATTAATTTTAAATTTTTATAATTAAAAATATTTTCAAAATATTTTTTAATTTCTAAATCAAAATGTAATAAATCAGAATATTTATTATTATTAACAATCCATTTTGAATTCCAATTTTTTTTTTTTTTTAATCTTAAACTAATTGGTATTATTTTTTGACCCATAATTTATTTTTTTTTTTTATATATATGTTTTTTTCGCGTATTAATAAATTCGCCAAATTTAAAGCCAATCATTTTATCATTTATTTCTAAATTAATAAAAATTTTACCATTATAAATACTTACAGAATGATTACTATATTCTGGTAATATTGTTAAATTTTTATTAGTTATTTTCATCCATTGTTTTTTTTTTAATAAATTTACTTTAAAAAATGGACCTTTATATTTACTTCTAGACATAATTTATTGAATAATTAATTTTTTTTTTTTTTTTTTACGTGTAGGTTTTCCTTTAGTTATTTTACCTTGAGGTGTTACAGAAGGTCTTCCACCACCAGTTTTACCTTCACCACCACCATGTGGATGATCAACAGGATTTTTGGCTACTCCACGTACCGAAGGTCTTTTATTTAACCAACGTGAACGTCCAGCTTTACCTAATTTAATTTTTTTATGATTAATATTAGATACTATTCCTAATGTCGCGTAACAGGTTAATAATATTAGTTTTAATTCACCAGAATTTAAACGAATTCTAGCATATTTATTATTAAGTTTTTGAATTAATTGAGCAGAAGTACCAGCACTTCTTATTAATTTCCCTCTCGATTGTGGATATAAGCTAATATTATGTATTAAACTACCAATTGGTATATTTTGTAAAGGTAAAGCATTACCTATTTTTAATTCAGCATCCGGTGAACTTTTTATATATTGATTAATTTTTAAACCTTCAGGTGCTAAAATTAAATAATATTGAGAATCATTTTTAATATAAGCTATATTTGCTGAACGATTAGGATCGTATAAAATTTTAATTACATAACCTTCTATATTTTTAGATCGATTAAAATTAATTATTCTATATAAACGTTTATGTCCACCTCCTCGATGTCTTACAGTTATTTTACCTTGATTATTTTTACCATTAGCACGTTGAAAACCTTTTGTTAAAGATTTAATTTTAAAAATTTGAGTTAAATTATTTTTTTTTAATAAAAATGTTTGACGTTGTGAGGGTGTTGTGGGATTTATTTTTTTTTCTATCATTTTATATGGTATATAGATAAAATCTATTATGTTATATATTTTTAATAAAACAATTTCAGATTCAAAAAGTATTTTATATTCATTAACTATATTATATGGTATTAATGAATTTCAATCTAAGAAAATTTGTAAAAATATAGGAATTAATCCTCAAATCACCCTTAATAAACTTAAAAACAACCACGTAAACCGACTTATAAATTATATTAATAAAAATTTAAAAATTGAGCAATTATTAAAAAAAGCTAAAACTGAAAGATTAAATGAATTAGTAGATATTAAAAATAATCGTGGAATTAGACAAAGTCAAGGATTACCTGTTAGAGGACAACGTACACATACAAATGCAAAAACGTCTAAAAAATTAAAAAAAATTTTTATTCATAAACGTATTTCACGTAATAAACGTCCATTTAAGGTACAAAAAAAAAAAATAAAATAAAATTATTATTCTATGAATAAAAATAAATTTAAATATAATTTTAGAAATAAATATAAAATAAAAAAAAATATAAAACAAAAAAATCCTTTAATTTTAACTAATTTACATATTACTGCCAATTTAAAAAATACTATTATTAGTTTAACAACTTATAATGGAAATCTTTTAAAACAATGGTCTACAAAATCATTAAAAAAGACAAGATTTAAAAAAAATACACCATATAATGTTCAATTAATTGTTTATAAAATAAATAAATATCTTCAATTAAAAAAAATTAAAAAATTAAAAGTTTATTTACATGGTACAGGTTTAGGTAGATATAATGTTTTAAAAAATTTAAAACAAAAAAAATTTAAAATAAAATATCTTTTAGATAAAACAACAAAACCTTTTAATGGTTGTAGATTAAAAAAACAAAAAAGACGTTAAACTTTTTTAATATGGATAGATGATCGAGTGGTTTAAGGTGTCAGTCTTGAAAACTGAAGTATGTAAAAATACCGTGGGTTCGAATCCCACTCTATCCTTTTAAAAGCTAGAGACGGATTCGAACCGTCATTAAAGGATTTGCAGTCCTTTACATTACCATTATGTTATCTAGCCAAAAATTAAATAAATAGTATATGAATAAAAATAAAAAATTTTTTATCTATAAAAATAAAATTATTTTAACAAATGGATCTTCTTTAAAAATAACATCTATTAAGTATTTAAAAAATTATCAATTAAATTTTAAAATTTTTAAAGAACCAAAAATTAATATAGATACAGATATTAATTTAAATAAAAATAAATTAAATTTTATAAATAAAAATAAATTAATTTAAATTATATTTATTTATATATATTAATATATAAATAAATATTTCAAACATAAATATAAATAAAAAATAAATTAACAAAAAATTTAACATATCGGGTGGTGTAATTAAGGCGCTTAATATTGTTATTTTTAAATAAAAAAATTTTCTTAAATTAATAATTATTTTAATTTGAAAAATATTATTTATTAATAAAAAAAATAATAAAAAAAAATATAGAAATATTATAAATATAGAAATAAATGATGAAAAAATAAAATTAAAATAATTATTAATTTTCGGTTCAAAATAAATAGTTAAAATATATAAATTTGAAAAATTTAAATTTAATAAAAAATTCCAAATATGTGGAATAATATTTGTAAAAATTAAATTTATTATATAAAAATTAAAAATTAAAAATATTATATAAAATTTTATAAAAATAAAATTTTCAAATTTATATAAACCTTTTGATAAAAAAAACCAAATCAATAAAATACTTAATTGTATAATTAAAAAAGTTGCTATAAAAATTGATATAAAAATATTAGTAATAAAAATTTCAGTAATATTTGTAAAGATAAAATATTTTAACATATTTTTATTAAGTAAATTATTAACTAATAAATATATTAATTGATCTGAAAAATAATATGAAACTATAAAAAGATAAAAAAAGGTAATTAAAATTATAAAAAAATTATATTTTAATTCATATAAATGTAATTGTAAATAAGTAATTATTTTATTTTTTTGCATATATTTAGCCTACTTGGTGAAATTGGTAAACACGATAGATTTAAAATCTGTTCCCGTTTTAGGGTTATTGGTTCAAGTCCAATAGTAGGTATTTATTTATTATCAAAGTGGTGAAATTGGTAAACACGTTACACTTAGGATGTAAAGCTTAAAAGCATTAAGGGTTCAAGTCCCTTCTTTGATAATTCCTATAAGGATATATTTTATATTTAAAAAAAATATATTTAAAAAAAATATATTCTTTTAGTGAAAATAAATTCATATTTTTTTAATTTTTATAATAAAAATGATTGATATATATATTAACAATATAAAATTAAAAGTTAATAAAAATTTAACAGTACTACAAGCTTGTAATACTTTCAAGATTGAAATTCCTAAATTTTGTTTTCAAGAAAATTTACAAATTGCAGGTAATTGTAGAATGTGTTTAGTTGAAATCGAAAACTCGCCTAAACCTGTAGCCTCATGTGCTATGCCTTTAATGCCAAATATGAAAATATTTACTAATACACCTTTAGTACAAAAAGCTCGTGAAAGTGTATTAGAATTTCTTTTAATAAATCATCCATTAGATTGTCCTATATGTGATCAAGCATCAGAATGTGATTTACAAGATCAAACTATGATTTTTGGTTCTGATCGTAGTCGTTTTTTTTTTAAAAAACGTGGTGTAGAAGATAAATATTGCGGTCCTTTTATTAAAACTATTATGACAAGATGTATTCATTGTACGCGTTGTGTTAGATTTGCAAATGAAATTTGTGGAATTGATGCTTTGGGGACTACTGGTCGTGGTAATAAAACTGAAATTAATTTTTATTATCCAAAAATTTTTAATTCAGAATTTTCAGGTAATTTAGTTGATTTATGTCCAGTAGGTGCTTTAACTTCAAAACCTTATACTTTTAAAGCACGTTCTTGGGAATTAAAAAAGAGAGAAGGTGTTGATATTTTAGATAGTATAGGTTCAAATATAAAAATTGATATTTTTAATAATGAAATAGTACGTATTTTACCTAAAACCAATTTTAATATAAATAAAGAATGGATTTCAAATAAAACTAGATATTTTTTTGATAGTTTAAAATATCAACGATTAAAATACCCCTTATTAAAAGATAATGAAAATAATTTTCATAAAATTTCTTGGTTAGATGCTTTAAATATAATAAATGAAAAATTTATAACTACAGATAGTTATAATATTCAAAGTATCGTTGGTGATTTAACTGATTTAGAATCTCTTTTTTTATTAAAAAAAAATTTAAATAAATTAGGAATTTCAAATGTAAATTATGAACGTTTTTTAAATAATCAACAAATTAATTCAGATATAACTTCAAATTTTTTATTTAATAATACTTTAAATTCTATTGAAGAATCAGATCTTTGTTTAATAATTGGTAGTGATATACGTAAAGAAGGTTCTATTTTAAATATTCATTTAATTAATCGTTTAAAAAAGGGAAATTTTAAAGTAGCTTATATAGGTAATAAAATTGATTTTACTTATCCTATTAAACATTTAGGTTTAACTCTTAAAACATTAATAAGTATTATACAAGGAAAACATTCTTTTTGTAAAGATTTAAAAAAATCAAAAAAACCTTTAATTATTATAGGTGAAAATATTTTAAATCAAAAAAATGGTTTTTATCTTTTATCAAAATTAAAAAATTTATCTTTTTTAAAAAATAATATTAATTTTTTTAATTCACAAACTTCTTTAATTAATTTTTTTGAAATTAATTTTACTAAAACACAAATTGCATTAAAAAATTCAAAATTATATTATTTATTTAATACAAATTTACAAAATAAATTAAAAATTTCTAAAAATAGTTTTATTATTTATCAAGGACACCATTTTACTAAAGATGCACAAAATTCAAATTTAATTTTACCTGGATTAACTTTTTTAGAAAAAAATGGAATGTATATTAATTTAGAAGGTTTTATTCAAAAAAATGAACAAATTTTAAAATTAAATACTGAACAACGTAAAGATTCTGTAATTTATCGAAATATTTATAAATTTTTATTAAATAAAAATCAATCAAAATTAGATTTTTTTTTTAAAATTAAAAATATTTTACCGTATTTATTAAAAAGAAAAATAAAAATTATAAACAATTTTAATTTTAATAAAAAACATTTAAAAATTAATGTTAATTTTCTAGATTCATTAATTAAAAACAATTATTATACAAATATATTAGAACAATATTCAAAAATATTAATTAATTCTAATAAAATTGTTAAAAACAAATCAAAATTATTATGATATACACAATTTTAAAATTTTTAATTTTAGTATTACCTTTATTAATTGCTGTAGCTTATTTTACTTTAGTTGAACGTAAAGTATTAGCTTCTATTCAAAGAAGAAGAGGACCTAATGTTGTAGGTACTTTTGGATTATTACAACCATTAGCTGATGGTCTTAAATTATTTGTAAAAGAAACGGTTTTACCTAGTAACGCTGATGTAATTTTATTTATATTTGCACCTATTTTAGCTTTTTTTTTAAGTCTATTAAGTTGGACTGTAATACCTTTAGGATTTGGTATGTTTTTTACTGAATTAAATATAGGTATTTTATATTTATTAGCAATTTCATCTTTAGGTGTTTATGGTATTATTATTGGCGGTTGGTCAAGTAATTCTAAATATTCATTTTTAGGAGCACTTAGATCAACTGCACAAATGATTTCATATGAATTAACTATTGGATTCTCGATTCTTTCAGTAATTGTTTGTGCTAAATCTTTAAATTTAATTTCTATTATTTTAGCACAAAAAACTGTTTGGTATTGTTTTCCTCTTTTTCCTATTTTTTTAATTTTTTTTATATCATGTTTAGCAGAAACAAATCGACATCCATTTGATTTACCTGAAGCTGAAGCTGAATTAGTTTCTGGATATAATGTTGAATACTCAGCAATGGGTTTTGCTTTATTTTTCTTAGGTGAATATGCAAATATGTTATTAATGAGTAGTTTAACTACTATTTTATTTTTAGGTGGTTGGTTAGCTCCATTCCCTTTTAGTATTAAATTTATTAATTTCTTACCGGGATCTTTTTGGTTTAGTATTAAAGTATGTTTTTTTGTTGTTTTATTTGTAGTAGCTCGAGCTGTTTTACCTAGATATCGTTATGACCAATTAATGCGTTTAGGTTGGAAAGTATTTTTACCTTTTACATTAAGTTGGTTTTTATACACTGCAAGTATTTTAATAAGTTTTAATTGGTTAATTTAATTATATGAGTATTTTAAATCATTTTATTTTTACTTTTTTTTTATTTTGTCTAGGATTATTTGGTATAATTTTAAATAGACAAAATATTATAATTATTTTAATGTCTATTGAATTATTATTATTATCAATTAATTTAAATTTTATTTATTTTGCAGTTTTAATTGATGATATAATAGGTCAAGTTTTTTCATTATTAATTTTAACTGTAGCAGCAGCAGAATCTGCTATTGGGTTAGCTATTATGATTGTTTTCTTCAAATTATATGGAGATATTTCAATTTACAAAATTAATTTATTATCTTTATAATAAATTAATTATATTAAAATACTCATATACATCTATTATATAATTTTTTGTTTTTTAAACTAATTACAACCTCTTGGACTTGAACCAAGATTTTAAAGCTTAGAAGGCTAATACTCTACCAATTAAGTTAAGGTTGTTTTAGTTTTTTGAAAAAATATTTAAACATTTTTTTTTGAGTTTATATTAAAAATAGCTTTTAATGAATTTCTTGAAAGTTGTTTATAAATATTTTGTTTAAATTTTTTTTTTTTTTCTTTTTTAGTTAAAGTTACTGCACCTATTAAAGCTATTAATAATATAATACCTGCAGCTAAAAAAAAAAAAGCATAATAACTATATAAAATTTGACCTATTGTTTCAATATTTGTAATTGTATCTAATTGATTAATAAAATTTTTTAAAAAAGGTTTTACATCAACAAATATTTCAAAAGTACCTTTCATACTATCTTTAAAGAAAAATAAAGTATTTACTTCTTGATTAAAAAAAGAATTATTTATTAAATGATAATATGATGTAAAAACTTTACTAAACATTACGAATGTTTCTAAAAAAAAAATAAAACTAATTAAAAAAATAATAGGTAAATAACCAAAATTATTATTAATTTTATTTTTATCAATTAAAACATTAACATCTAACATCATAATAACGAATAAAAATAACACAGTAATGGCTCCTACATAAATAATAATTAACATTATAGATAAAAATTCAACTTCTGTAATTAATAATAATCCAGTTGAATTAGTAAAAACTAATATTAAAAAAAATGCAGAATATATTGTATTTGTAGAATATATTACAAATATAGCTGAAGTTAAAGCTATAGTTGAAAAAGTATAAAAGAAAATTGTTTCAAAATTCATAAATATATATATATATTATATAATTTAATAATTATATCTTAAAAGATATATATTTTATTATTTTTATTTAATCAATAAAAAAATAAATAAAAATAATAAAATAATAATAATATTAAAATAATAAATGATAGAAAAAAAAATAATATTTATTAAAAAAATAGTACTAATTAACATTAATAATGAATAATGATAAATATAACCTGTTTGTAATAAAACTATTCTTTGACTTAAAAAAGAAAAAATTGTTGTTAAACCGTATGGACCGCATATTTCAATTAATCCTTTATCAATCATTTTATATGTTACATTATAACCAATTTTTAAAATATATTGATTAATAAATTCATAATAAATTTTATCAAAATACCATTTTCTATTTAAAAAATTATAAAAATAAACACCATATTCAGATATTTTTAAAGTATATAAAAATTTAAATTTAAAAAAATATAAATAAAAAGCACTAAATAAACCACAAAAACTTAAAATAACTGGTAATAATTTAAAAAATGTAGGTAAAAATTCCGCATCAATCATTTGATTATTTAATGGGTTTATATAAATAGAATTATTCCAAAAGTTAGAACCTAATCCAACAAACATATCTTTAGAAATATAACCAATAAAAATACTACCAAAAGCTAATAAACCTAAAGGAATACCCATTTCTAATGGAACATCATGCGCATTTTTAATAATATTTTTATAAGCATTAGTTTCACTTAAAAAAGCAAAAAATAATAAACGAATAGAATAAAATGCAGTAAAAAACGCACCAATAGTACCTAACCAATAAGCGAAATGACCCGTTTCACTAAAACTCGCAAAAGCTACTTCTAGTATTAAATCTTTAGAATAAAATCCTGTTAAAAAAGGAAAACCCATTAATGATAATGAGCCAATTAAAAACATTATATAAGTAAAAGGTAATATACGTCTTAAACCCCCCATTTTTCTAATATCTTGTTCATCTCCCATTGCATGAATTACTGCACCTGAACATAAAAATAATAAAGCTTTAAAATATGCATGATTTGATAAATGAAAAATAGCTAAAGGATAATTAGATAATCCACAAGCAAAAAACATATAACCTAATTGACTACAAGTTGAATAAGCAACAATTTTTTTAAAATCATTTTGAACTAATCCAACAGTACTTGCAAAAAAAGCAGTTGAAGCACCAATAACTGTAATAACTTTTAAAGAAAATATTGAATATTCAAACATAGGAGAACAGCGTGCCGTTAAATATACTCCGGCAGTTACCATTGTTGCTGCATGAATTAATGCTGAAACAGGTGTTGGACCTTCCATGGCATCAGGTAACCATAAATGTAAAAAAATTTGAGCAGATTTACCCATTGCACCTATAAAAATTAAGATACAAGCTACATCGATAATACTTAAAATATAATTAAAAAAAATAAATTTAAAATCTTTAACTATAGAAATAGCTGCAAATGTACTAAAATATTCTATAGTTCGAATATTATAAAAAATTGTTAATACACCTAATAATAAAATTAAATCACTAATTCTATTAACTAGCATTGCTTTAATTGCAGCTTTATTCGCTTGTAATCGTGTAAACCAAAAATTAATTAATAAATAAGAACAAAACCCTACACCTTCCCAACCAACAAACATTTGCATAAAATTATCACCAGTAACTAATATAATCATAAAAAAAGTAAATAATGATAAATATGACATAAATCTTGATAAATGTGGATCATGTGACATATATTTTGAAGAATATAAATGAACTAATGTTGAGATACTGGTTACAACAACTAACATTATCATAGTTAAACTATCAAATAAAAAACACCAATTACAATTAAATAAACCACTACTTATCCAATTAGAAATATAAATAATATATTCATATTCATATGTAATTGAATTATATACAATAATTAATGAAAAAAGACAACTTAAAAAAGTTGTTAATGTGGTTATAAATATAGAACCTTCTCGTCCAATATAAAAACCAAATAATCCAGCCGCTACTGAACCTAAAAAAGGTAAAAAAATTAAAGTTAATAATAACATAATAAAATAAAATAAAGTAAGAATATAAAATATTTCTACTTAAATAATAAATAATATTAAAAATTTATTATTTAAGTAGAAATATTTTATATCGTTATAATTTTTTAATATTAAAAATATAAATATTAAATTTATATTTTTTTTATATAATACTTATTTATTATTTAGTAATAAAATTATTAGTAAAATCAATTGCTAATATATTTAATTTTTTATCTAATTCTTTAGAAATTTCTTTTTTAGTTAAAATTTCTTCTAAAATATCAGAATGATTATTTTTAATAAAATTTAACCAATTAGTTTCAAAAATTGAAATTTTATCTACAGCAATTTTATCTAAAAATCCACGTACTCCTAAATAAATAATAACAATTTGATCTTCTACAGATAAAGGTATATTTAACCCTTGTTTTAACATTTCAGTTAATCTAACTCCTCTATTTAATTGTTGTTGAGTAGTAGCATCTAAATCAGAACCAAATTGAGCAAAAGCCTGTACTTCTCTAAATTGAGCTAATTCTAATTTCATAGTACCTGCAATTTGTTTCATAGCTTTAATTTGAGCTGAAGATCCAACACGACTTACAGATAAACCAACACTAATTGCAGGTCTTTGACCTTCATTAAATAATTCAGTTTCTAAGAAAATTTGTCCATCAGTAATAGAAATAACATTAGTTGGTATATAAGCAGAAACATCACCCGCTTGAGTTTCAATAATAGGTAAAGCAGTTAAAGAACCTCCACCAATTTTTCTATTCATTTTTGCAGCTCTTTCTAATAAACGAGAATGTAAATAGAATACATCCCCCGGATAAGCTTCTCTACCTGGAGGTCTTCTTAATAATAAAGACATTTGTCTATAAGCTACAGCTTGTTTGGATAGATCATCATAAAAAATAACAGCATGTTTACCATTATCTCTAAAATATTCACCTAAAGCACAACCAGTATATGGAGCTAAATATTGTAAAGGTGCTGAATCTGAAGCAGTAGCTGCAACTATTACAGAGAAAAACATTGCATTTTTTTCTTCTAAAGTTTTAGTTAATTCAGCAATGGTTGATCTTTTTTGACCAACACCTACATAAATACAATATAATTGATTATTTACATCTTTTTTTAAGTGAGGTTCTCTTTGATTAATAATAGTATCAATAGCGATAGAAGTTTTACCTGTTTGTCTATCACCAATAATTAATTCTCTTTGACCACGACCAATAGGAATTAAACTATCTACAGCTTTTAAACCTGTTTGTACAGGTTCTTTAACACTTTCTCTAGGCATAATACCTGGAGCTTTAACTTCAACTCTACTTTCTAATTTACTATTAATTTGACCTTTACCATCAATTGGTTGTCCTAAAGCATCAACTACTCTACCTAAAACTTCAGGTCCTACAGGAACACTAACAATAGATCCAGTTCTTCTTACAAAATTACCTTCTTGAATTTCTCTATCATTACTAAAAACAACAACACCTACAACATCTGGTTCTAAATTTAAAGCCATTCCTTTAATATTACCATTATTAAATTCAACCATTTCACCAGCTTGAATTTTAGTTAAACCATAACATCTAGCAATACCATCACTCATTGAAAGAACAATACCTGTTTCTTGTAAACTTTTTTCATCTTTATATTTTTTAATATTTGATTCCAATATATATGATAATTCAATAGCCATATTGGTTATTAAATTATCATATTATGATATAATTATAAAAATTTATAATTATTAAAAATATATTAAATATATATTTTTATACCCTTTACGAGAATTGAACTCGTATCTTTGCCGTGAAAAGGCAATGTCCTAACCATTAGACTAAAAGGGCTTTTTATTAAATAAAATATAAAATTTTATTTAATAAAAATAAGAAAAATCAATATGTATTAAAATTTTTGATACACTTTCATGCATACAACTTTCAAAAATTTTAGGATATAAACCTAGTAAGAAAATATTTGCAATTAATATTAAATGTATTAAAAATTCACGATAAGTTAAATCATAATAAATTTTTAAATAAATATTTTGAATATTACCATAACATATTCGATTATAAAATAATAAAGAATATACACCACCTAAAAACATTCCAATTGTGGCAAAAACAGCAGTTGTAGTATTATCTTCAAAAATTCCTGTTAAAATAAGAATTTCACCTACAAAACTACTTGAACCCGGAATAGACATATTTGCTAATACATAAATAAATAATGCTATACAAAATAAAGGCATTGTATGAGCTAAACCACCATAATAGTTAATAAAACGTGTATGATAACGATCATATAAACATCCAATTGAAAAAAATAAACCACTAGATACTAAACCATGACTGATCATTTGAATAATACTACCCTCTAAACCTTGAATAGTTAAAGAAAAAATACCTAAGATAATAAAATTCATATGAGCAACTGAAGCATAAGCAATAATACGTTTTAAATCTGTTTGTCGTATAGCAGTTAATGAAGCATAAATAACTGATATTAAACATAATACTAAAATATATGGAGTAAAATATAAAGTAGCTTTAGGAAATAAAGGAACTAAAAATCTAATCATACCATATGACCCTAATTTTAATAAAATACCAGCTAATAAAACAGAACCAGCTGTAGGCGCTTCAACATGAGCTTCCGGTAACCAAACATGAAAAGGTAACATTGGAACTTTAACAGCAAAGGCTAAAAAAAAAGCTAAAAAATATAATTTTTCATATGAAAAATTAAAGTTACTATAATATAATATTTGATAATCAGTAGTACCTACAGTTAAAAATAAATGAATAATAGCTATAAACATAAATAATGAACCTGCTAAAGTATACATAAAAAACAAATAAGAAGCTTTAATTTTACGTTCTCTTGATCCCCAAATACCAATAATTAAAAACATTGGAATTAATACACTTTCAAAAAAAATATAAAAAATAAGTACATCTAATACACTAAATGAAATAATTAAACAAAATTCTAAAATAAAATATAAAATAAAATATTCTTTAATATTTTTATTAATAATTTCATAGCTAATTAACATACATATTGGGATCAAAAATGTTGTTAAAATTATAAAAAATAATGAAATACCATCAAGACCTAAATAGAAATTAATATTAAATTGACTAATCCATTCAATTTTAAATAAATATTGAAAATTAGAAGTTGATTTATCAAATAAAATCCATAAAGGTAATGACATTAAAAAAATGAAAAAAGACATAAAAATACTAAAATTTTTTATAAATTTATCATTTTTCGAAAAAGATAATACAATAACCGTAATCAATGGTAAAATAAGTAAAAAAATTAATATAAACTTATTAAACATAAAAATTTAATTAAATAGAAAAAAAGATGGGCGAAAAATGGGACTTGAACCCATAACATTTAGACCCACAATCTAACACTCTACCTTTAAGTTATAATCGCCTTCTTAAATTTTTCTTAAATAATAGACAAAATTTAAAAAAGGTTGAACAATTAAATTATTTAAAGGTGGATAATTATTTAATAATATTTGCTTAACTTTTAAATTAGAATAAATATTATTTTGATTATATAAATAAAGTAATTTAAATTTTTTAAAATTAGTTAAATTTTGATTTAATTTTAAATCATTATTTCCATAAATTATTAAAAGAGAACCTTGTCCCTTTAATTTTAAAAAAATATTTGTAGTTAAATTTTGATTTAATATTAAAGATTTATAATTTAATTTTTTAATATTTTTTTTTAATATTATCATTTCGTTGATGCTTAAATCATCATAACGAAATATATATATATATTTATAAGTTTGTTTAATTTTTTGTAATTGATTTAATTTATACTTTTTAAAAAGTTTTGTTTTTTGTTTTAACATATTTTTTTAATAATAAAAAAAGATATAAAATTTATTTTTATTTTACGTTATTTATAAAAGTAAATAATTAACGATCAATTTCACCAAACACAACATCTAATGTACCAATAATTGTAACTACATCAGCAATCATATGATTTTTTGCTATAAAATCTAATGCTTGTAAGTGTAAAAATCCTGGTGATTTAATTTTACATCTATAAGGTTTATTTGTACCATCAGATACTAAATAAACACCATATTCACCTTTAGGTGCTTCAATAACAGTAAAAGTTTCTCCACTATTAACACTAATATTTTCTGAATAATATTTAAAATGATGAATTAAAGATTCCATAGAATTTTTAATTTCAATTCTATTTGGATTAGTAATTTTTTTATCATCTAATTTTATAGGACCATTTGGAATTTTATTAAGTACTTGTAAAATAATTCGAATAGATTGACGCATTTCTTCAATTCTAATTAAATAACGATCATAACAGTCACCATTTGTACCAATTGGTATATCAAATTCTAATTGATCATAAACTTCATAAGGTTGAGTTTTACGTAAATCCCATGAAATACCTGATCCACGTAACATTACACCACTAAACCCTAAATTTAAGGCATCTTTAGCAGAAACTATACCAATATCAACTAATCTTTGTTTCCAAATTCTATTATTAGTTAACATTTCTTCAATTTCATCTAATCGAGTATTAAATTGTTCACAAAATATATATATATCATTTAATAAACCTTTAGGTAAATCCTGATTAATGCCCCCCGGTCTAAAATAAGCAGCATGCATACGTGCACCCGAAACTCTTTCATAAAATTCCATTAATTTTTCACGTTCTTCAAATCCCCAAAAATAAGGTGTCATAGCGCCTACATCTAAAGCATGACAACAAACAGCTAATAAATGATTTAATATACGAGTTATTTCAGAAAATAAAACTCTTATATATTGTGCTCTTAAAGGAATATCGCAATTTAATAATTTTTCAATAGCTAAAACATAAGCATGTTCTTGACACATCATTGAAACATAATCTAATCTATCAAAATAAGGTAAAGCTTGTAAATAATTTTTATATTCTATTAATTTTTCAGTACCTCTATGTAATAAACCTATATGAGAATCTGCTTTTTGAACTACTTCACCATTTAATTCTAAAATTAAACGTAAAACACCGTGAGCTGCAGGATGTTGTGGACCAAAATTAATAGAAAAATTTTTAATTTTTTTTAATGACATTTTTTTTTTTTTTTTTTAATTAAAAGAAAATATTTATAAATTAATTTTTTTTATGAATATATAGCATATATAGTAAGTAAATATTTTAAGAATATTTATTTCTTTTGCATTATGATTTTTCAGGAAATATTTAATAATAATTTCGAAATTATTGTTCCCGAATTTTTTTTAACAACTATTTTATTAATTTTATTATTATTTGGAGTTTTTTATAAAAAAAATCAAAATACTCAAAAAATTTTGATTATAAAAAATATTACTACTATAATAATATATTTATTATTAATTCTTTTAATCTTAACATTAAATATAACAAATATTTCTAATAATATATTAAACGGTGTATTAATTATTAATAATTTTACACAATTTATTAAAATAATCTTAATTTTATCAACAATTGTTTGTTTTTTAATACAACAAAAATATTTAATACAACAAAAAATAAATTCATATGAAATTAATATATTAATGTTAATATCATTACTAGGTTTAATGTTATTAGTATCTTCAAATCATTTTATTACTTTATATTTAGCAATAGAATTACAAAGTTTAAGTTTTTATATTTTAACTTCAACTCAAAAAAAATCAATTTTATCAATTGAAGCGGGTTTAAAATATTTTATTTTAGGATCAATTGCTTCAGGTTTTATTTTATTTGGATCTTCTATAATTTATGCTATTACAGGTTCATTAAATTTTAATAATATTTTTTTAATATTATCAAATATAAATTTTTTAGATAATATTAATATATTAATAAGTTTATCTTATGGATTAATTTTTATTTTAGTAGGCATATTATTTAAAATAGGTACATCACCTTTTCATTTTTGGTTACCTGATGTATACGAAGGTGCTCCTAATAATATTTCAAGTTTTTTTGCTATTGTACCAAAAATCGCTTTTATTGGCGTTTTAATTCGTTTATTTTTCGAAATTTTTTTTAATATTTCATATTTTTTTGAAATTTTTTTTTATATTATTTCATTTTTATCAATGTTAATGGGTTCATTATCTGCATTACAACAAAAAAAAATAAAAAGATTATTAGCATATAGTTCTATAAGTCATATTGGTTTTATTTTAATAGGATTTACTTCTAATATGTTAAATAATATTCCATTTATTTTATTATATGTTATTATTTATATTATAACAAGTATTAATTTATGGACTTCTTATTTATCTTTAAATATAAATCATAAACCTATTAAATATTTAACAGATTTATCAAATATTTATACAATTAATAAATTAATTGCTATTATTATTATATTAAATATTTTTTCATTATCAGGTATACCGCCTTTAGCTGGGTTCTTTTCAAAATTATTTATTTTTTTTTCAGCTATTAAAAATAATTATTTTAGTTTAGTTTTTTTTGGTATTATTATAAGTGTTTTAAGTTCTTTTTATTATTTAAAAATAATAAAAATTATTTATTTTGAAAAAATATTAAGAAAAATGTATATCGCACAAATAAACAAAATGCAAAGTATAATATTATTAATTAACACACAATTTATTATATTTTTATTTGTTTTTCCAAATATTATATTAGTAAATTTAAATAAAATTTATTTATATTTATTAATATAATATTTAGTCTGGATAGCTCAGTTGGTTAGAGTAAAAGACTGAAAATCTTTGTGTCGGTGGTTCAAATCCACCTCCAGACATTTTTTATTATTAAAAATATGTATCTTTTAAGAATAACTTTTAAATCTTTTCAAAAAATAAATCAACTTAAACAAAATTTATTAAAATTAAAAAAATTTAATAAATTAAAAAATATTCAAATAAATGGAATATTTCAAATTAAAAATAAAAATAAAATTTTTACTTTATTAAAATCACCACATGTAAATAAAAAATCACGTGAACATTTTATTTATAAAAATTATACACCAAAAATCGATATAAAAATTAAAAATATTTTTCAATTATTAAATTTTATAATTTTAATTAAAAAAATTTTATCTAAAAATTCATTAATAAATATTAAAATTATAAAAAAAAACTAAAGTTATGCTTATAGCTTAATTGGATAAAGCATTAGATTGCGGATCTATAAAATGAAAGTTCGAGTCTTTCTAAGCATATATTTTTATTTATTTTGAAGTATAGCCAAGTGGTAAGGCCTCCGTTTTTGGTACGGAAAATCAAAGGTTCGAATCCTTTTACTTCAAAAGGGCCTATAACTCAGTTGGTTAGAGTATACGCCTGATAAGTGTAAAGTCAGTAGTTCAAATCTACTTAGGCCCATAGAATAATTAGCTCAATTGGTAGAGTATTTCGTTTACACCGAAAATGTTAGCGGTTCGAGTCCGTTATTATTCAATAATAATTAATAAAATAATATGTCAACAATTAATCAATTATTTTTAAAAAAACAAAAACGTTTAGAAAAAAAAAAAAGAAATAAAAGTCCAGCTTTAAAACAATGCCCACAACGTAAAGGTATTTGTTTAAAAGTATATAATACTACTCCTAAGAAACCGAATTCTGCTATGCGTAAAGTAGCAAAGGTTCATTTATCAAGTAGATATACGATAATTACTTATATACCTGGTATAGGGCATACTTTACAAGAACATTCAATAGTATTAATTAGAGGTGGTCGAGTAAAAGATTTACCTGGAGTAAAATATCATGTTATTAGAGGTAAATATGATTTATTAGGTATTTATTCTAGAAAAACATCAAGATCAAAATATGGAACTAAAATACGAAGAGTATAAAATAAAAAAATTATTTATAAATATGTTATTAAAGAATGGGAAAAAAACTTGTTCAGAAAACATATTTAAAAATATTTTAATTAATTTAAAAAAAACTACAAAACAAAAACCTAATTTTATTTTATTTAAATCAATTGATAATTTATTACCTAAATTAAAAGCAATAAGTATTCCTAATAAAAAAAGAAGTATAAAAAAAAAAAAAAAAGACCGATATTTTTTAATACTTTTAAATGAAGATAAACAAATTAAAAAATCAGTATCTTGGCTGCTTTTAAATTCCAATTTAAAAAATATAACAAATGAAATTATTCAAACTTCAAAAAATAAAAGTAAAACTATAAATACAAAAAAACAATATTATAAAAATATTAAAAAATTAAAATTTAATCTAGTTTTTGATTAATTAGTTTTAAATTTAAAAAGTATATTTTATATTATTTATCATTAAATAATTAATTATTACATCTTATTAATTTTTATGGAAAATTATTATTATATTAATAAAAAAAATTTACAAATTGAAACTACAACTAATGATTCTAATATCGATAAATTACAAAATGATTTTAAATTTATAAAAAAAATTACACAAAATACACAAAATACACAAAAGCATCCGTATCACTTAGTAGATCCAAGTCCATGGCCTTTTGTAATTTCATTTGGTCTTTTTTTTTTTACTTTTGGTGGTGCTATGTATTTTCATGGCTATATTGGTAGTAATCTTTTAACTTTAACAGGTTTTTTAATGGTTATTTTAACTATGTATACTTGGTTTCGTGATATAGTTAGAGAATCTGTATATGAAGGTCACCATACTAAACAAGTACAATTAGGTTTAAGAAATGGAATGCTTTTATTTATTTTCAGTGAATTATTATTTTTTGTGAGTTTTTTTTGGGCATTTTTTCATTCAGCGTTAGCACCAACACCGGAAATAGGTTCATTATGGCCACCATTAGGTATTGAAACTGTTAATGCTTGGGGTATACCTTTATTAAATACTATAATTTTATTATCATCAGGAGCAACTATTACTTGGGCACACCATTCAATAGTTTTTGGTGATAGAAAAAATGCAATTTTAAGTTTAATTATTACTATTTCATTAGCTTTTTTTTTTACTTTAATTCAAGCTTATGAGTATATTGAAAGTACTTTTTCAATTTCAGATAGTATTTATGGTACTACTTTTTTTTTATTAACAGGTTTTCATGGTATACATGTTATTATTGGTACTATTTTTATTATAGTAAGTACTATTAGATTAATTAATCATCATTTTACAAGACAACATCATTTTGGTTTTGAAGCTGCAGCATGGTATTGGCATTTTGTTGATGTTGTTTGGTTATTTTTATTTGTAGCTGTTTACTGGTGGGGAGGTAATTAATTTATTTTTTAATAAATTTAATTAATAATTTTTATGTTTAGTCCTTTAGAACAATTTGAAATTTTACCTATTTTTCAAATACCTTTTGTATTTACTAATGCTTCTTTAATTTTAGTAATAGGTTTAGTTTATTTATATATTTTCACATATATTAAAACTAAATTTATTCCAACGCGTTTTCAACAAATTTTTGAAATGATCTTTAATATTACTATCGAATTAACTTATTCAAGTATCGGAAAAGCTGGTAAACATTTTGTTTCATTAATTTTTGTTGTTTTTTTTTTTATTTTATTATGTAATTTAATTGGAATGGTTCCTTATAGTTTTACTGTAACAAGTCATTTAATTATTACTTTTACTTTAGCATTAACTATTTATTTAGGTTTTAATATAATTGGAATAAAGAAACATAAATTAAATTTTTTAAATTTATTATTACCTAGTGGTGCAAGTATTGCATTAGTTCCTATTTTAGTACCTATTGAATTAGTTTCATATATTTTCCGTGTAATAAGTTTACCTGTACGATTATTTGCGAATATGATGGCCGGACATACATTATTAAAAGTAATCGCAGGTTTTGCTTGGACCATGTTAAATGTAAATAGTTTTATTTTTATGGCACATTTTATTCCTTTAATAATTATTGTATTATTGGTTGGTTTGGAAATTGCTGTAGCATTAATTCAAGCTTATGTATTTACTATTTTAACTTGTATGTATATAAATGATGCTTTAAATTTACACTAAAATATATTATTTTAAATAGGAAAAGTAACTCAGTTGGTTAGAGTGGTAGCTTGTCACGCTACAGGTCGCGGGTTCAAGTCCCGTTTTTTCCGTTTAATTTAATTATATTAAAAAAAAATTACAAATATGTTATTAAATTATTCAAATATTTTTATATTTTTAATATTAAGTTTATTTTTATCAATATTAATTTTCATCTTATCTTTTGGATTAATTAAACAAAAAGATGATTTAGAAAAATTAACAGCCTATGAATGTGGATTTAATCCTTACGATGATGCTAGAAAAGTTTTTGATGTAAAATTTTATTTAGTAGCTATTCTTTTTATTATTTTTGATTTAGAAGCTGTTTTTGTTTTTCCTTGGGTTTTAACTTTAAGTTCAAATTTTTCATGGGGATTTTGGACTATGATTGAATTTTTAGTTGAATTAGTTATAGGTTTTATTTATATTTGGTGTAGTGATGCTTTAGAGTGGTAGAATTATTTAATAAATATAAATAAAATTTATTGTTATTTTCTTTAAAAGTTTTTTTTTTTTATTTTTATCAACTTTAAATTTTAAAAATAAATTATAATATTTATTTTTTATTAAAATTAACAGACAGAGAAAAGACCCCCTCCCTTTTTTTATTATTTTTTTTAATTAAAATTATTAAAATTTAATCTTTACTTAATAATTTAATAATTTCTTTCATAATTTTATTAAATTTAATTGGATCTAATACACTATTTGTATTTAATAAAAAAAAAGAATGAATTTCGTTTAAAATGTATATGATTGTGTTTTTTTCAGATATATTTAAATTATTAGATAATATTTTTTGAATATTTAAGAAAATATCTCTATAAAGATCCCAATCTACAGTAGTAGCTAATTCATCTAATAATTTTTGTAATTGATTTATATCTATATCCGTATTATTATTATTAATAGAATTAATTAATAATAAAAAACTAATAAAAGTTATACTAGATATAAAAAATTTTAAATAAGAAAATGTTTTTTTTTGTTTTAAAATATTTTTTTCATCTTGATTTAATAAAGAATCCTCCGATTTCTCAATATCATCTGTATCAATATCAAAAAAAAATAATAAAATTAATTTTTTTAAAAAATAAAGTAAAAAATTCATAGTATTTATAACAAAAATTTATATTTTTAATATAAGTAATTAAAACTTATATTAAAAAATTTTTAAATATTTATTTTTTATTAATATTATAACGTACTAAATAAGTTTCTAATTTACCTAAAAACGGTATAATCATTATAAAAAAAGAGAAATAGTAAATCATACTTATAACACCAATTTCAGTATAAGGATATTCAACTGGACATTGTCCAACCCAACCTAATAATAAAAAAGCTACAACTAATAACCAATAACAAACTTTAAAAATAGGTCTAAAAGCAGTACTTCTAATTTCAGATGAATTTGTAAAAGGAATTGTTAATAAAATAACTAATGAACCAAACATCGCAATAACACCTCCAATTTTATTAGGAATTGATCTTAAAATAGCGTAAAAGGGTAAAAAATACCATTCAGGTACAATATGTAAAGGTGTTTTCATTGGATTTGCTTCAATATAATTATCTGGATGACCTAAAGTATTTGGATAATAAAAAATGAAAATAAAAAAAACTAAAAATAATACCATTAAACCAAATAAATCTTTTGTATAAAAATAAGGATAAAAGGGTATATTTTCAGTTTTTAAAGTAATACCTAATGGATTATTAGAACCAACTTCATGTAATAAAATTAAATGTATTAATACTGCACCTACTATCACAAAAGGAAAAGTAAAATGTAAACTAAAAAAACGATTTAATGTTGGATTATCTACAGCAAAGCCTCCCCATAACCAATCAACAATATCTTTACCTATTAATGGTATTGCAGAAAATAAATTAGTAATAACAGTTGCACCCCAAAAACTCATTTGTCCCCAAGGTAAAACATAACCCATAAATGCAGTAGCCATCATTAAAATAAAAATAATTACACCTGAACACCATAAAGCTTCTCTTGGGGTAATATAAGAACCATAATATAAACCTCTAAAAATATGTACATATACAACAATAAAAAAAAAAGAAGCACCATTTGCATGTGTATATCTAATTAACCAACCATTATTTACATCTCGCATAATATGTTCAACACTATTAAAAGCTAAATCAATATGTGGTGTATAATGCATTGCTAAAAAAATACCAGTTAAAATTTGTACTACTAACATAATACCGGCTAACGAACCAAATCCAAAAAAATAATTTAAATTAACAGGAGTAGGATAATCTATTAAATGATTATTAACAACCGCAAATAATGATTTTTTATTCCATCTCATATCATGAAATAAAAATTAACCTAAAAACAAAAATAATTAAAAAAAAGAATATTAAGAATTTATTTTTTATCCCAAGGATTATTAAATTCAAATAATCGGTATTGTTGCGATAAATTAATAGGTTCATAAACTACTCTTTTTTTTAATTCATTATAAAAAACTTCTAAAAAACCACTTAAAGGAAAATCTTTACGTAAAGGATATCCTTCAAAACCATAATCAGTTAAAATTCTTCGTAAATCTGGATGATTTAAAAAAAAAATACCAAACATATCCCAAACTTCTCTTTCACACCAATTAGCAGCTTTATATATTTTAATAATTGAATCTACAGGTTGTAATTCATTAATTATTATTTTAACTTTTAAACGACTATTAAAACGAATACTTAATAAATTATAAATAATTTCAAAACGTTTTTCTTTATTAATATAATCTACAGCACAAATTTCTGATAATATTTTAAATTGACTATTTGTATGATTCTTTAAAAAAAATAAAATTGGAATTAATTTTTTTGTAGAAATATTAATACATAATTCATTTTTATATAAAGTATAATTTATTATAGGTAAAATTTGTAATATATATTCACTAAATTTTTTTAATATTTTCATAAATAAAAAATAAATATAATATATTTATATTATTAAAAAAATAAATAATTTTTTATTTTAATTAATTATATATATATAAATAAGTAGTTATATAACATAAAAATATAATAAAAATTAATTTTTATTATATTTTACAGAATTTAATTTTAATTAAAAAGCAAATAAAATTAAGAAAGCCATCATTAAACAGAATAAAGCAATTGCTTCAGTTAATGCGAAACCTAAAATAGCAGTTCTCATTAATTCTTGTTGTAAAGAAGGATTTCTTGAAATACCTATAATTAAAGAACCAAAAACATTACCGATACCTATACCAGCACCAATTAATCCTAAAGTAGCTAATCCTGCACCTAAAAATTTAGAAGCTTGTAATAACATAAACGTATTATCAATTTTTTTTTTATTACTTAAAATATCTTAAAGAATATATTTTTTTAAATAAAATATAATAATACTTAGAAATGTATTAAAAGAATTATTAATTTTCAATTTTTTTACCATGCACTAAAGTTACATAAACAATGTAAAAAAAGAACATAGCTGAAAAAAAAGAAATATAAGAACCAAAACTACTAACAGCATTCCAACCACTCATGGCATCAGGAAAATCCGGAATTCTTCTAGGCATACCAGCTAAACCTAAGAAATGCATTGGAAAAAAGGTTATATTTACCCCTATAAAGAATAACCAAAAATGAATTTGACCTAAAACTTCAGGATATCTACGACCAGAAATTTTTCCAATCCAAAAATAAAATCCAGTAAAGATACCAAAAACAGCACCCATAGATAATACATAATGAAAATGTCCTACAATATAATAAGTATCATGTAAAGCAATATCTAAACCTGAATTAGACATAACTACTCCAGTTACTCCACCCATAACAAATAATAAAATAAAACCTAAAGTAAATAATAATGGTGTGTCAAATTTTAAAGAACCTCCCCATAAAGTAGCTAACCAACTAAAAATTTTAATACCAGTTGGTACTGCAATTATCATTGTAGCTGCTGAAAAATATGCGCGAGTATCTACATCTAAACCTACAGTAAACATATGATGTGCCCATACAATTGAACCTAATAAACCTATAGATAACATAGCATAAACCATCCCTAAATAACCAAATACATTTTTTTTAGCAAAAGCAGCTGAAACTTGACTAATAATACCAAAAGCCGGTAAAATTAAAATATAAACTTCAGGATGACCGAAAAACCAAAATAAATGCTGATATAATACAGGATCTCCCCCCCCAGAAGGATCATAAAAAGAAGTATTTAAATTTCTATCAGTTAATAACATAGTAATTGCACCAGCTAATACAGGTAAAGTTAATAATAAAAGAAAAGCTGTAATTAATACAGACCAAACAAATAAAGGTAATCTATGAAAACTTAAACCAGGAGCTCTCATATTATAAATAGTTGAAATAAAATTAATAGCACCTAATAAAGAAGAAATACCTGTTAAATGTAAACTAAAAATAGCTAAATCTACTGAAGGTCCTGAATGTGCTTGTACACTTGATAAAGGTGGATAAACGGTCCAACCAGTACCAGCACCAGATTCAACAATAGCTGATGAAACTAATAATAATAAAGCTGGCGGTAATAACCAAAAACTAATATTATTCATACGTGGAAAAGCCATATCAGGTGCACCAATCATTAAAGGAACAAACCAATTACCAAAACCACCAATTAAAGCAGGCATAACTAAAAAGAAAACCATAATAAAAGCATGAGCCGTAACAACAACATTATATAATTGATGATTTCCCATAAAAATTTGATTACCTGGTTGTGCCAATTCCATCCTAATTAAAAGAGATAATGTTGTACCTACAACACCAGCAAAAGCACTAAAAATTAAATATAAAGTCCCAATATCTTTATGATTTGTTGAAAAAAGCCATCTTGTTGACCATTTATTTATATTTTGAAAATTCATCTTTGAATATTTTTTTTATTTATTTTAAAAGCAAAATTATATATATATATTATTTTTTTAAAAAAGTGTTGATTTTTTAAATTTTTTTTATTTATTAAAAAAATTGTTTAATTTTTTTAATTATTTGTTTAATATCAGTAAATAATAATAATATTAAAAAGATTATACCTATGATTTTAAATATCATATTTTTTTTAATTATACATTAAAATCAAAATTGATTTTATTTTTTAACCAAGTTAAATAATCTTCTAATGAAACAGCTTCCACCACAATAGGCATAAATCCATGATTTACGCCACAAATTTCACTACATTGTCCGTAAAAAACACCTTCCCTTTTTATAAACATCGATGTTTGATTTAAACGTCCCGGACATGCATCTAATTTAATACCTAAAGAAGGTATAGCCCAAGAATGTAAAACATCTGATGCAGTAATTAATACTCTAATATGACTATTAGTAGGAACTACTACACGATTATCTACTTCTAAAATTCTAAATTGACCTATTGCTAAATCATCTTCTTGTATCATATAACTATCAAAAATTAAAGGTTCATCTGAAAATTCTAAATTATCTGAATATTCATAACTCCAATACCATTGACTACCAATTACTTTTAAAGTTATAATTGGATCAATTACTTCATCCATTGAATATAATAAAGCAAAAGATGGAATTGCTACAGTTAATAAAATTAAAGCTGGAATAGAAGTCCAAATAATTTCAATAGTAGCTCCATGTACAACAGTTGATGGGATTTTATTTTTTTTTTCATTAAAAAGAGTAATAACTCTAAATAACATCCAACAAACAAATACAGTAATCATAATTAAAAAAAACATTAAATCATGATGAAAGTTAATAATACCTTCCATAACTGGAGTTGCTGGATCTTGAAAACCTAATTGCCAAGGTTCTGCCATATCTAAAAAAGTGAATTGATTATTTATATATTTTGTTATTGTCATAATAATATTGAATTTTTTTTTAATTTTTAATATATACAAAATTAATTTATTTAAGAAAAAAAATTATTTCTTTTCTTAAATCATATAAAATTTTGAAAAAATACTAGAAGAATTAGAAATATTTAATAATTTTAGATTAAATTAATAGAAAATATTTTACTGTCTTTATTAAACACAGTTTTAATTTTTAATTTAATCTTTTTATAAAATATTATAAATCTAAATTTAAATTCCCTTTTGTTAAAAAGTATTTTAAATAAAATTTTATTTTTATAACTTGAATTTAATTAATTTCAGATATTATAAAATTTTTTTAATTTATAATATTTTATAAAAAGATTAAATTAAAACAGGAAAAATGGGACTTGAACCCATAACAATAATTTTGGAGACTATGATTTTACCAATTAAACTATTTTCCTAAGACTTTTAAAATTAATTTAAGAATGTTTAAAGATCTCTTCCAGACACAGGTTCCCCTACGACTACCTTGTTACGACTTCATCAAAGTTACTAATTACTTTTTAAGAATTTTAATTTATTTTATAAGAATTATAAATTATTTAAATAAAATAATTATTTAATATTATAAAATAATTAAAGATTATTTTAAAAATAATCAACTTCCCTGATGTGACGGGCGGTGTGTACAAAGTCCAGTAACATATTCACCGCAGCATGCTGTTCTGCGATTACTAGCGATTCCAACTTCATAAGGGCGAGTTTCAGCCCTTAATCCGAACTAAGATAATTTTTAAAGATTTGCTCCAACTTTTATTATTATTGCCTCTCACTGTAATTATCATTGTAGCACGTGTGTAGCCCAACTCATAAGGGCCATGAAGACTTGACGTCATCCCCACCTTCCATTAACCTATCATTAATTTTTTCGTTAGAGTACTTTTATTAATTTATAATAAATTAGCAACTAACGATAGGGGTTGCGCTCGTTAAAGGATTTAACCAAACATTTCACAACACGAGCTGACGACAGCCATGCAACGCCTGTTTTTTATATAAAATTTTATATAAAAATTAGCAAGAGTTGGTAAGGTTCTGCGCGTATTATCGAATTAAACCACATGCTCCACCGCTTGTGTAGACTCCCGTCAATTCCTTTGAATTTCAATCTTGCGATTATACTTTTCAGGCGGAGTGCTTAACGCGTTAGCTGTTATATCTAAAAATTCTAAATATTAGCACTCATCGTTTACAGCATGGACTACCGGGGTATCTAATCCCGTTCGCTACCCAAGCTTTCGTTTCTCAGTGTCAGTATATACCCAGATAATTGCCTTCGCCGTAGGCCTTCCTTCTATTATCAACGTATTTTATCACTCCAATAGAAATTCCATTATCCTCTATTTATACTCAAGTTTATCAGTTTTGAAAAAATTTATAAAGTTGAGCTTTAATTTGTTTCTTTCAACTTAAAAAACCACCTACAAACCCTTTACGCCTAATCATTCCGAATAATGCTCGCTCCTCCCGTATTACCGCGGCTGCTGGCACGGGTATTAGCCGGAACTTCTTTTTTAAGTACTGTCATTTTCCTCCTTAATGAAAGAGCTTTACAACCTAATTAGCCGTCATCACTCACTCGGTATTGCTGGATCAAGCTTTCGCTCATTGTCCAAAATTCCCCACTGCTGCCTTTAAAAAAGTTTGGGCCGTGTCTCAGTCCCAATGTGGCTGATCATTCTTTCAAACCAGCTAAAGATAATAGGCTTGGTAGTCTATTAAACTACCAACTACCATAATCTTGCGCAAACTCATCTTTTAACGTTAAAAAACTTTAATTTATTTATTCAGTATTTTTATAAAATAATTATGCTGAATTAAAAGGTAGATAATTCACGTGTTACTCACCCGTTCGCCATGTTTTTTAAACATTCGACTTGCATGTGTTAAGCATACCGATAGCATTTATTCTGAGCCAGGATCAAACTCTATTTAGATTTTATATTAATTATTTAATATTAATTTTTAAAATAACAAATTTTTTTAAGATTTAACATTATATCATTCTTATATTAATCTTTGTCTTATATTGTCTTAAAGGATAAATTTTTTTTATTTTTTAATAAGTATAATTTATATATATATCTAAAAAAATATATCTTTTAAGATATATATGAAAAAAATTTATAAAATTATTATTTTAATTTTTCTTACAATATTCATAAACTGTGAAGAACAAAATATCATAAACTGTGAAGAACAAAATATCATAAACTGTGAAGAACAAAATATCATAAAAAAAAAATTAATAATTAGCTCATTAATTATATTAAGTTTATTATTATTATTTTTTTTTTTTTATGTAAATGAATCATTAAATTATAATATAGAAGAATTATATCAAATATCTGTAGAAATTTCAAATAATTGTACAGTTAAAGGTTGGGAAACAATACATCAAGTATTAAAAGATATGGATCCAACATCAGCAACAAAAAATAAAAATATAGTGCATCAAATATTAAAAAATATAAATTTACCACCAATTGATATTAATAATTTAATTCAAATATTAGAAAATTTAATTCAATTAGATAAAAAAACTCCTAATATTTATTCAGTTAATTCTTTTTTATTTGAAAAAAGTATCAAAAAATTAATAGAATTTTTAAAAAATATTTAAAAATTCTATTAATTTTTTGAATTTTAAGATTTAATTAATACATATTAATTTGGAGAAAGTAGGATTTGAACCTACGTAGAAATTATTTCAACAAATTTACAGTCTGCCGCTTTTAACCACTCAGCCATTTCTCCTTGATTTTTATTTAATTATAATGTGATTAGTGGGACTCGAACCCACAATATTTACTTGGAAGATAAAGGATTTACCAATTAATCTATAATCACGTATAAATGTCAATTCTATTATTATTCCCTTATTAATTTAAATTTAATGGAAATACCAAATACTGCCTTTGGGTCCATATATATTTAAAAGCAAAAAAAGGGATTCGAACCCTCAACATTAACCTTGGCAAGGTTATACTCTACCATTGAGCTATTTTTGCTAATAAATTATTTTTTTATTAAAAAAAGTGAATTTAATAATAAAAATAATTCATTATTATTCTTTGCATTTGTATGAATAGATACATCTATTGGTGGTATATCTTTAAATTTTAAAAACTCAGTTTTTAATTCAAAAAAATTTAAAATATTTTGAATTTGAAAATTTAAAATATTTTTATTCTTTAAATTAAAATTTATTTTAGCAGAATTTGGTAAAATAAAGATTAATATTTTTTCTAAAAAATTAAAAATATTTTGTTTTCGTAAAGTTATTTTACAACCTATAATTGAATTTTTTTTGATTTTAAAAAAAATATTATTTTTTTTTGATTTTGTTATTATGGGTTTTTGATTTGTTATTAATTTTAAAAGTAAAATTATATTAATTAATTTTTTTTTTTCAATATTTGTGTTTTTAAAACCAATATTTAAACAAATTTTAGTAATTTTAGAAATTTCAAATATATTTTTAAAATTTAATTTTGTTAAAAGATCGTATATAGTAACATTTTGATAATGATTTTGTAAATTTTTTTCCATAGATTTTTATAAAATATTTGAAGCTAATGATAATATTTTAAAATTTTTTTGTTTTCTAAATTCAGATGTAATTGGACCAAATATACGTGTTCCTAAAGGTTTATTTTGACTATTTAAAATAATTATACAATTTTTATCAAATTTTACTAAATTACCAATAGTACTTTTTTTTTGATATATTGTATGAATAATTAAAGCTTTAAATAAATCACCTTTAACTATTTTTATTTTTTTTTTTTGATTTAAACGTAATTTTTTTGCAGAAATTAAAATTGTATCCCCAATTTTCCCAACTTTTTTTTTATAAATTTTTAAACATTGTCCTATTTTAATGCCACTATTATCGTTGACTTTTAATTTAGTTTGAATTTGAATCATAATTTATATATTATAATGATGAGAGTAGGACTTGAACCTACATCTTCAGATTATGAGCCTGATAAGTTAACCTATTACTCTATCTCATCTTATTATCAATTTTCGGAAGAAAAGGATTTGAACCTTTGATCTTCTGTTCCCAAAACAGATGCATTAGCCAGACTATGCTACCTTCCGTTTAAAGATAATATTAGTCATTACTTTTTTATTAAAAAAAATAATGATGGTAGGATTTGAACCTACAACATTAGGATTATGATTCCTACGTTCTACCATTAAACTACATCATCTTATTAATTATTAATAAAAATAAGTCGAAGTGGGATTTGAACCCACGAGTTAATAAATTAACTGATAGTTTAGCAAACTACTGCCTTAAACCTAACTTGGCTATTCGACCTAAAATATAAAACTTCTTTGATAGGATTTGAACCTACAACCTAATGGTTAACAGCCATTTGCTCTACCGTTGAGCTACAAAGAAATAATTATATTTTAATTTTTTAAACTTTTAGTATTTTTAAGCTGAATATTTTACAATACTTACACTTAAAACCTATTAATGTAATAGTCTTTTACAGTTTTTAAATGAAAAATTTTTAAGAATGGTTTCTTACTTAGATGCTTTCAGTAATTATCCAAAATAAATTTAGCTACTCGGCGATGCCTTTAAACAACCGATACACCAGAGATTTACCCTTCTCGGTCCTCTCGTACTAGAGTTAGATTCTTTCATTTTTCAAAATATCTATAGAAGATAGGAACCAAACTGTCTCACGACGTTCTAAACCCAACTCACGTACCACTTTAATCGGCGAACAGCCGAACCCTTGGAACCTTCTTCAGCTCCAGGATGTGATGAGTCGACATCGAGGTGCCAAACGACTCCGTCGATAGGAGCTCTTAGGAGTCATCAGCCTGTTATCCCCGGAGTACCTTTTATCCGTTGAGCGATAACCTTTCCACAAAGAATTATCGGATCACTATGACCGACTTTCGTCCCTGTTTGATATGTCTATCTTACAGTCAAGCAAGCTTTTACCATTATGCTCCACAATTGATAATATTATCCAATTTGAGCTTACCTTTGTACACCTCCGTTACTCTTTAGGAGGTGACCGCCCCAGTCAAACTACCAACCATACACTGTCTATTTTTTAAATATTAGTTATTTATTTTAATAAGAGTGGTATTTCAAGAATATCTAAACAATTTACTAGCGTAAAGGTCTAAACAATTACCACTTATGCTACACATATTAGATAAAATAACAATATAAAGATGTAGTAAAGGTTCACGGGGTCTTTCCGTCTAACTATAGAGAATCCGCATCTTCACGGATAATTCAAATTCACTGAGTCTATATTGGAGACAGCGGGGATGTCGTTACACCATTCATGCAGGTCGGAACTTACCCGACAAGGAATTTCGCTACCTTAGGACCGTCAGAGTTACGGCCGCCGTTTACTGGGACTTCCATTTAATGCGTAAACATTTCCTTTTAATCTTCCAGCACCGGGCAGGTGTCAGACCCTATACATCATGTTACCATTTAGCAGAGTCCTAAGTTTTTATTAAACAGTCGCAACCCCCTATTTTGTGACACCTAATTATTAAAAATAATTAGGTACTTTTTATCCCGAAGTTACAAAGTCATTTTGCCGAGTTCCTTCAATATAGTTCTCTCATTCACCTTAGTCTACTCGACCTATCCACCTGTGTCGGTTTAGGGTACGGTTTTTAATTAAAAAAGCTATTTCCTGAAAAATTAAAAATTTTTGTCACTTTTTTAAAAAAATTTAATTTAAAAATTTTCCCATCAAAATTTGCTTTCGTCAAATCTTTTTTAGGGGCCGTTTCACTCTATGCAATACATCTTAACATAGAAACCCTTGGATTTACGGTGATAACGATTTATAGTCGTTATTTTTTGTTACTAATGCCAGCATTTTCTTTTCTGATATCTTCAATATATTTCACAATATATCTTTATTAACATACAGAATGTTCCGCTACCGTTTTATTAAAAAATAAAACTTGCCGCTTCGGTAAATTTCTTAAGTCTCGATACATTTTAGGCGCAAAAAAACTAGACCAATGAGCTATTACGCTTTCTTTAAAGGATGGCTGCTTCCAAGCCTACCTACTGGTTGTAATTATTTTTTTACTTCCTTTTTCACTTAGAATATTATTTAGAGACCTTAGCGATCAATCTGGGCTGTTTCCCTCTTGACAAAAGACCTTAGCGCCTAATGTCTGTCTATTTAAATTACGTTTTTTTGTATTCGGAGTTTCCAAGAATTTAGTAAGTTTTTACGCCCCCTAGCTCAATGAGTGCTCTACCCCAAAAAAAGTTTTTAAATGCTCTACTTCAATAGATTTCGCGGAAAACCAGCTATCTCTGAGTTTGATTAGCCTTTCACTCCTAACCACAAATCATCTCCATATTTTGCCACATATGTGAGTTCGATCCTCCAAATAGTTTTACCTATTTTTCAATCTGTTCATGGTTAGATCACTCAGTTTCGGGTCTTATTTATATAACTAAAAAGCTTTTTAAAACTTGATTTATCTACGCCTACTTTATTAAATTAAGCTTGCTATAAAAATAAACTTGCTGGCCCATTATGCAAAAGGTACACTGTCATTTTTTAAAAAAAATTCCAATTGATTATTAACATTAAGTTTCAGAATTATTTCAAACTCAAAAGTTCTTTTTCACCTTTCCTTTACAGTACTTGTTCACTATCGATCATTAATTTTTAAAAGGTTTTGAGGGTGGTTCCCCAATATTCAAAAAAGATTACACATACCTCTTTTTACTATTATAAAAATAATAATTATTTTACAGGACTTTCACCTTTTTAAGTAAATTTTTCAAAATTTTTCAAATAATTTTTTTTATTTTTATAAACCTAATTTCCATTTTCACTCGTCATTACTAACGGAATCTCGTTTGATTTTTTTAACAGTTACTTAGATATTTCAATTCACTGTTTTTTAAATTTTCACAAAAAAAAAGTTTTCTTTAGGAAATCTATATTTCAAAATAAAGTATCATTTAATACAGCTTTTCGCATTTTTTACGTCCTAAAAATTAAATTAATGCCAAGGCATCCACTTAATGCTTTTATTATTAATACT